ACGTTTCCAACTCAAAGTGAAATATAGTATTTAGTTCTTTCTTTCATTTAATGCCTATTGGTGTTCCAAAAGTTTCATTCTCATTTTCTAGAGAGGATGAAAGAATGTGGATTGACATATAGTGCGACTTGTCAGATATATTGGGTCACATGGTATTTCCCCGTTCTCTCCTCCGATCGAGATATCCCCCGTTTCGCCCAAGAAAGATAAATTGAATCATCAAAAATTTGGAGCGTGAAGTGCAATTAGATCCATTTTTGAGGGGATTCATATTACTATTATCAATTATAATAATTTATGGTTGGCTTGGTTGGACTAAAAAAATGAAGTATCCAGGCTCCGTTTAGAAAAAACCCAATTGGATTGGTAAGATATCTATGATTGCTATTCATATTTTTTATTTGTAAAGAGATCCTAATTGTCAAGCAAAATTATCTCAACTCTAATATTGTATAAAATAAATTGAAAAAAAAATAAATACAAAAAGAAATGGTAATGGGAGCATTTGTCCTATATGTACAAATCCAAATCGGGCGGATCTTTACCCGGAGTAGAGCATAAACCTAAAAAGATGAAACAGACCCATTCAGGAACAAGAAAATACCATCGCGGTTTGAATTAAATCTCGATGAAAGAATACATCAATGAGAAGTTAATTCGATAAGTTTAATGACCCTTTCTTATAACTTATAATTTTATAATGGAAAATCGAAAATATAAAAAAGGAGTCAAAACTCGTCTTTATTGAAAAATCGAAGAAAAGCCCTTTCGTTAGAAGTAAGAAAGAACCTTTCTAGAAAAAAAAAAAGAAAAAGGGCTGGAATCTATACATTGATTCACAATTTTTTTGAACCGTATGCATCAAAAGACGCATGTACGGTTCCTAAGGGATACAATTTTACCCTAATCAACCGACTTTATCGAGAAAGATTACTTTTTTTAAGCCAAGGGATTACTAGCGAGCTTGCGAATCAACTTATTGGTCTTCTGATATTTCTCAGTATGGAGGATGATGCCAAAGAGATGCATTTGTTTATAAACTCTCCTGGGGGCTGGGTAATACCTGGGATTGCCCTTTATGATACTATGCAAATTGTGCTACCAGAAATCCGTACAGTATGCGTAGGATTAGCCGCTTCAATGGGATCTGTTATCCTGGTCGGAGGAGAAATTACCAAACGTCTAGCATTCCCTCACGCTTGGCGCCAATGAGGTTTTTATTTGAGAGAAAAAAGAAGACTATGCCTTCGCCATATGAATACTAAGTAATAATAGCATGGCACTTCGAATTCGATATGAGAAATTTTTGTATTGTTTTTTTTTAAAACATTAGATTCTGTATCGAGAGAGTAGTATGAGATTCAAGGGTATTTCCGATTTTATCTTATCTATCGGGAGTTCAGTTCAGCGTCACAAACTTTTTTGTTTTCATGCCGGAGAGTTCTTAACAATATTTATGTTATGAAAGAGTACGAAAAAAAAAAAAAATATTTTTTCCTTATTTGATAGGATTAAAAAGAAACTTTGGGATTGCTGAATCACAGACAAAAAAAGAAAAAAGAAACATATAAAGCAACGGAGCCATCATAGTATTTTTTAACTCCTCCGAAAGGAAGGATGGCAATTTGATTATTTACCCATCTGATCTGAGTCTGATAGATTCTTTTTTTTTTTTTCTTTCTTCAATAGAAAGGAGGGGGGTCAATTTTCTTGTAGAGCCGTATGCACAAAAGATGCCTGTACGGTTGTTTAATTCTATCTTTTTTCTATTCTTTATCTTTCTTTTCTCTTTGCTTTATCATGCGAGATAGGGGAAGCTTTTATTTTGTTATATCATCAGGGTAATGATGCATCAACCTGTTAGTGGTTTTTATATGGCACAAGTAGGCGAATTTGTCCTGGAAGCGGAAGAACTGCTGAAACTGCGTGAAACCCTCACAAGGATTTATGCAAAAAGAACGGGCAACCCCTTATGGGTTGTAACCGAAGATCTGGAACGAGATGTTTTTATGTCAGCAACAGAAGCCCACGATTATGGAATTGTTGATCTTGTAGCAGTTCTTTGAGATTTTATCTTCGAATTGAATATTCTATTAAATAGAAGTAATTCATCATCATTCGGTTAGGATCAATCTAAACCAACCCATCATATTATGTATACGATTCAACATGCCAACTATTAAACAACTTATTAGAAATACAAGACAGCCAATCAGAAATGTCACGAAATCCCCCGCTCTTCGGGGGTGCCCTCAGCGTCGAGGAACATGTACTAGGGTGTATGTGCGACTCGTTTAGATCATGAGCTGGCACAAAAGCAAGAAAACTACTTTTACAGTATCAACGATCAGTACCGGTGAATGGGATAGGATGGAAAAAGGAACTCCATTCATTATAAAAAAAAAACTCTATCATATCCCTCTATTGTGTATTAAGTTTATGGTTTCTGTTGGTGTAAATCCAATCACCTGAATTTAAGATGATAAGAAATTCTCCATTG